CACGTGATTCGGAATAGAAAACAAAACTAGTGACTGAAATCAAAGAAAAAAAAATTCACGCTTGTTGAAGGTGAAGTTTATAAATAAAACAATTCCTTCTGTCGTGTATCCCCGATTAATGCAACCTCAGATGCTTGGATTGTTGATTCTAGTATTGAGCGAAAGGTTACACCTATTCTGTATGGGTATGTATTGCGAGTCAACCCTACCACACTAGTACCAATAGGCGGCATAGAGGAAGAAGCACTACGCCGAGGAATCAACTACACGAAAACTTTGTTATTTGTTATAAAGACTCCTTTTCTTTATCGGGATCGGGGCTAAGAAAAAAAAATGGTTGGGACAACAAAATCCATCTCGTTTGTACTTTGGATACCCATATAACCATCGAAGACTGTTGAAGTGACTAATTCCTGAAAATAAAGGAGCGGTGATAACAAAGAAATTGCTGGAGTTTCTATTTTTATCTAGTACCAACAAGCACGTTTAATGTTAAATCTTTTGCAAGAGGGTTGGCTAAAGATTTCTTGTAAAAAAATTAGCCCCGCTCAGTTCATAATGACAATATTTCGACCTTTTTTAATTTCATGGATTATTCTCATTATGCACATAAAGGAGGAGCCGTATGAGGTGAAAACCTCACGTACGGTTTTGGAACGGAGGATTCTTTGAATAGAATGACGACCGTAACGGATGTCAGCTCAATCCGAAGGAAATTATGCGGAAGCGTTACAGAATTATTATGAAGCTATGCGCCTAGAAATTGATCCCTATGATCGAAGCTATATACTCTATAACATAGGCCTTATCCACACAAGTAACGGAGAACATACAAAAGCTTTAGAATATTATTTTCGAGCACTAGAGCGAAACCCGTTCTTACCACAAGCTTTTAATAATATGGCTGTGATCTGTCATTACGTGCGACTATCTCCACTATAGAAAGAAAAAAGGAAAGAAAGAGCAAATACACTAGTAAATACTAGAAAAAAGGGTTTTCTACATATTGCATCGTACAAAAAACGATTTTTATCAGCTGTAGCAAAGACCTCATCGAAGTCAAAATGGGAAGAAATAGATAGGCCTAGAGACTTTTTTCTATGGATAGCGGATCTAATTGATAGAGGAAGCACCGTAAAGATCAATTAGCGAGTTTTTGAGCCGATACAATAAGAACTGCTTTTTTATGTCATGATATGAGATAAAAATTAGGAATCCACTTATGTAATAAAGCCGATCCCCTAAGGTATGGAGCAGCGGTGTAGCATCAGATCCCAAAGACAGTAAGTCTTTTTCATGAGGAAGAAGTCTTTTTCAAGGATTCTATATTAATTTCTCTATGAGATGAAACCGAGATAGTTACCTTTCAGAAAAATCGAACGATACTTTTGAAATGTTTATGCTTTTTTATTTTTCTAAAGGTGGGAGAAAAGATAAAACTTATTATTTATTTGAAGTTTGAAACTCATGTGATTAACCTATTTTGGTTAATCCGAGAAAAATCGGATAGATCTATGCTCATTTAATTAGATATATCATAGGGTAAAAATCAAAAATGGGACAGAATTGACTGCCGAGCCGTATGAGTTAGGAAACTCTCAAGTACGGTTCTAAGGAAAGGAATTCATGCGCCTATTCCGACCGAGGAGAACAGGCCATTCGACAGGGGGATTCTGAAATTGCAGAGGCTTGGTTCGATCAAGCCGCTGAGTATTGGAAACAGGCTATAGCGCTTACTCCTGGAAATTATATTGAAGCACAGAATTGGTTAAAGATCACAAGGCGTTTCGAATAAGAACAAAGATTCTATGTTTATTGATTCTTTTATTTTTATTTCTTCTTTTAGTATTTTAGAATTCGAAATATTATTCTTCTAAATTATTATTAGAAATATATTAATATATTAATATATTTCTAATAATATTAATAGTGTTTGTGTATTGGTTGTTAATAATTGTTTGTAGTATTTTGTTGGGCCCATCGGTCAGGACGTTTCTATCGGAAGAACCAATCAAAGAATCTCATTATATCCCGTTCTTTTTCGTCTGGTATTTCGTGGGATAAGTGGTACACGGCTATAACAAGGAATGCTTTTCTTCTTTTCGGCTATTCTATATTATTCTATTAAAATTCTATTAAAACTAATAAAAAACCGTCAAACGAACTCCATCTAGAAACTTCTAATTGAGATATGAATACACTTATGAATACACTGGGTTGCAAAAAAAATTGTTTTTGTCCCAAAGTAAAGGCTGAAAAGTATAAGAAAAATGGAGTCCATTGAGCGCCTAAGACATATGTCATAATAGATCCGAACACTTGCCCCGGATCGACTTCCAGAACATAATTGCTCTAGTGAAGAACTAAAAAAGCGATAGAAGAGAGATAGAAGATAAAGAAACTAATTCTAAACGTCTCTCATAGGTTCAGTAATTTCTTGACTGTTGGCGGGTCTCTTTGTATGTGTTGTCCGGAAAGAGGAGGACTCAATGATTATTCG